AAATATTAAATCGAGGTACCCATTCTATGATAACTCTCAACAGTCTCCCCTCCATTTTTGTGCCTTTAGTGGGCTTAGTATTTCCGGCAATTGCAATGGCTTCTTTATCTCTTTATGTTCAAAAAAACAAGATTTTTTAGATACAACAAGGACAAATCTTATATATATATATTTTTTTTCAAGACTTACTTGGATCATAACACGGATATCTATTTAGTAAAATATGGTATAATATGCGGCTTCCTTCGGGCATAAGCTCTTATGTATGTGTAAACATGATAAATGAATTATAACTATTTTCAAATAGATCGGAGAATTTCTGAAATGTAAAGTCAATATATCTATATGTATTAGGAAATCATATGAAAGGGATGTTATTATTTTAGTTTGGATCTAAGAAATTCGATGAATTATCCCTAAAGGTTCACATCATAATAGTGCTGGTTGATGAGAGTTACTTCGGAAACAAAAAAAAGTAAAAAAAAAATTATTTTTGTTATTCTCCCAATTCCAATAAAATGCAACTAGGTCTAGTTAGAGTATGAGTTGGCGATCAGAACGTATATGGGTAGAACTTATAGCGGGGTCTCGAAAAACAAGTAATTTCTGTTGGGCCTTTATTCTTTTTTTAGGTTCATTAGGGTTTTTATTGGTTGGAACGTCCAGTTATTTTGGTAGGAATTTTATATCTTTATTTCCTTCTCAGCAAATAATTTTTTTTCCACAAGGTATCGTGATGTCTTTCTATGGGATCGCAGGTCTTTTTATTAGCTCCTATTTGTGGTGCACAATTTCGTGGAATGTAGGTAGTGGTTATGATCGATTCGATATAAAAGAGGGCATAGTGTGTATTTTTCGTTGGGGATTTCCTGGAAAAAATCGTCGCATATTCCTCCGATTCCTTATGAAAGACATTCAGTCCATCAGAATAGAAATTAAAGAGGGTATTTATGCTCGTCGTGTCCTTTATATGGAAATAAAAGGACAAGGAGCCATTCCCTTGACTCGTACTGATGAGAATTTTACTCCACGAGAGATTGAGCAAAAAGCTGCTGAATTGGCCTATTTCTTGCGTGTACCAATTGAAGTATTTTGAAAAAAGGAACTGAAGAATGAATACTTTGCAAGAGATAAAAAACTCAAGAATCATCTTTTTTTCTATAGCATAACTTAACTGAAGTTTCTTCAGAACGCTTACTCGAGCCAAAGCAAACGTATATGAAACAATTCTAAAACGAAATTGTTTATGTCCACAATTTTTTTTATGCGTATGTAAATCCACTTAACTCAATTCAGTAACAAATCTAAATGATAGATTCATCATATATCAAAACAAAACATTTCATCATAAAGTAAAGAATTTTTTTCTAAATATTTGATATTTTGATAGAACGGGAGTTCTTTCGTCTCGAAATCCGACTACTATTAATTTGAAGAGGGCTCTTTCTTATTCTATATTCTTTCTAAATTCAAGGACTAACCGCTGTACTGAATCACAAAAAAATCCGGAAATACATCGATGACTTGTAATAGAACTTATGCTTGATAGAAATATTAGTATCATATAGAGTCGACGAATGAGGTGCGTTCATTAAAAATTTTAAAATTCACAGACGAAAAAATGGCAAAAAAGAAAGTATTAATTTCCCTTCTATATCTTGCATCTATAGTATTTTTGCCTTGGTGGATCTCTCTCTCATTTAATAAAAGTCTGGAATCTTGGTTTACTAATTGGTGGAATACTAGGCAATCCGAAATTTTTTTGAATGATATTCAAGAAAAGAGTATTCTAAAAGAATTCATAGACTTAGAGGAACTCTTACGTTTGGACGAAATGATAAAGGAATACCCGGAAACACATTTACAAAAGCCTCGCATCGAAATCTACAAAGAAACGATCCAATTGATCAAGATGCACAACGAGGATCGCATCCATACAATTTTACACTTCTCGACAAATATAATCTGTTTCGGTATTCTAAGTGGTTATTCTATTCTAGGTAATGAAGAACTTGTTATTCTTAACTCTTGGTTTCAAGAATTCCTATACAACTTAAGCGACACAATAAAAGCTTTTTCTATTCTTTTATTAACTGATTTATGTATAGGATTCCATTCGCCCCACGGTTGGGAATTAATGATTGGCTCTGTCTACAAAGATTTTGGATTTGCTCATAATGATCAAATTATATCCGGTCTTGTTTCTACTTTTCCAGTCATTTTAGATACAATTTTTAAATATTGGATCTTTCGTTATTTAAATCGTGTATCTCCTTCACTTGTAGTGATTTATCATTCAATGAATGACTGAAAAGTGATCGAACGATCCAATTATAATATTTGTTACTTTGTACATAAGCAAAACATTCAAAATTGTACTTACTACCCATCCAAGGAATTCCTCCAATATTCCAGTAAAATTATTTATATTTAATATTTAAGTAAATAGCAAAATTATAGATAGGGAACTATACTAGCGACCTACCTAATTTTATTGTAG